TTCGTTGGCAATATGTCTACGCTGGTTCAAATCCAGCTCGGCCCAAGAATTCGCCGATCCATCATGAGATAAGACATTTTTCCTCCGGAAACGCTGACGCTGGGGGGATAAAGAAAAGAATACATTGTTATATCCTTTTTGTTCCCGTATATTCTTCATTTTTTTAATGATCTAGATTCATATCATGATCCCTAAATATAGGGAAGGGGTGAAAGAAAAGAATACAAATCTTTTTTCATTGAAAGGTTTCTTATCAATTCAATCGATTTCATTTAACACGATTTGACAATAGGATTACTAGTAATCCGTATCGTTCTCACTCAAGTCCATATCCATGCAGATATTCATATATCACCCCCTTCTCCGTTTTTTTACAAAACGAAATCGTTTTAATCAAATCATTAAGAATATGTATGCTGTATACCTTATTTCTCTGGGATTGTAGTTCAATTGGTCAGAGCACCGCCCTGTCAAGGCGGAAGCTGCGGGTTCGAGCCCCGTCAGTCCCGACCTAGTATCCGATGATTCCATCAACTCATCTCTTTATTTTTTGTTCTGTGGCGGGACGAGGGGGGGGGGTCTAATTCCCAGAGGGGGTCCTTTTTTCTTCTTTTTTTTTTTTTCGTTTCGAATTTTATTGAGAAAATAAAATACGGCAATTTCCATTACTTCAATTAATACTGACCGATTGGTGGGGGATAGACATATGTGGATTGTTACAATTGTTGGTAGCACGATTCCAACGGATCCCGTACTTGTCGAATTTTTTTATTGCTCCCGATCCGCGGAAGGGGTTGAATGCCCATATATTTTCACCAGAGCACATACACAAATTTTCGTTTGTTTCTTGCAAAATGAACTTCATTTTCACTTTAACATAGTTACCTCTTTAACATAGTTACCTCGATAAAATACTTTTCAAATTAAAGCTACCCCCCTCTTCTAACTCCGGTTTTCTCTAACCTGAACAATCAATTTATATCATTCAAACTGCACGCTTTATTTTTTATATATGTGTCCCCATTACCAATCCAATTTTCTTTTACTAAAATAAGAAAAGAAAGATCAAACAAAGAAAGGATCCACCCCCTTTTCTTAGTGAGGGAATGAATAATCTTTTTTTATTCCCATCAATTCAATGGGAATTTGAGTTTTCGAAATAGTATTTCTTCTTCTTTTTTCCGTTGAACTTCTACTATTGATGGGGTTTGTGACCAATGGAAGTGGAAGATGGGTCGGAGAATACCTCATTATTTTCTATTATTTATTTATAGGATTATATAAAGAAGACGGTAGGTTATAGAAAATAACGAATGAATAATGATAAATTCAACGGGATTCTTGATTTGATCAGGAATTCCGTTTTTTATTATTATTCTGTTTTTATTCCGTATGGATAAAAGATCTTCCTATGTTATACTATTCCATTCTCAACGATGAATAGATTTGAGAGCTCATATATTGTTATTCATGATATTGATCCGATTCAATATCATCGGGATGTATTCCTCCCATTGAATTTACAGGAGAAAGATTTAGAATCTCTATGTTCTATGGGATTAGATCCCGAGTTATTATGAAGTAAAAAACGACGAAATTATGGAAGTCAATATTCTCGCATTTATTGCTACTGCACTGTTCATTCTAGTTCCTACTGCCTTTTTACTTATTATTTACGTAAAAACGGTCAGTCAAAATGATTAATTTGAATCAAACGGGATTTCTTAGTTCTTATCCATTCAATAATGGAAGAAATGAAAGGGATTCAAATTCGGCGTCTTAAATGAAATGAGCGGATTCAAATCAGCAGTATATGAGATCTGATAGTATGGTAGAAAGGTTCCTATATTTCTTTCTACCACACTATCGATTATTCTATAACTATAAATCGAAAATTTGAAAGTTGGGCTGTATAAAGATATAGTATAGGCTTAACGTAATCTATTGATTATCAATATATTATATAGATCAATATTTATATGTATATACGTACATATAAATAAAAATACCCCCATTCGAGTTCTTTGCTATATCCCTTTGATTTGTACCAATTTGGATCCATAGGATATAATCGAATGGCCCCCTTGCCTCTTATGTCTTACGGTTCTAATTACTTGTTTTATTATTTTATTAGTTAATTTATCTCCAATATGGTTCCTCTGGTGGGATCCGTCGAAACAATCAAATCAATGTAAGAATATATTATGGTATGGGCATAGAATAGATTATATAAAAGAACCCTCGTCATCATTTTTTTAGTATTCCGACAAGGAGTAATTGATTTCGCCGTTGACAGATAATTCAAGGAATTCTTCCTATTTGTAAGTAGTAGATACCACCTATTTTGAACGCGTGAACCGCGATAATAATATAATAATAATAATAATAGTAAGTGAGTCTATAAAATAGAAAGCATATTTCTAGGAGTCTAAACCCAAGGGAAATGCACAATATGTGAATCACCCAATACAAGAGCTTATTATGTGTAGTACTTCCTTGGACAAACACTATATCGACGCTTCTCTCGGTATAGTATAAAGTACATATCTACATAATAACAGATAGACTTTCTCTTTGAACAGTAAGGCGAGAAACAAATAAAAAAGGGGGTTGGTTGTAAAAAATTTCATATCATGTGTATTCCTTTTATTTTCAAAATACGAGCATGGGAATCATTGAAATATTTGTTTGATTGAAAGGTGATTCTTCATCTATTACATTATTGGATTAGGATTCCAGTAGAATTTTGAAATGAAGATATTTTTCTTAAAAAAAAAAACACTTTGCAGAACGATCTATGAAACTATGGATACCGTTTGATTATTCAACTCAATTAAATGAGTAATGACCCTAGAGTCCACTTCTTCCCCATACTACGAGTGAAAGGGAAAATGTAAAGACTACCATTAAAGCAGCCCAAGCAAGACTTACTATATCCATGTGAATTATGCCCCCTATCTCTAGGAATATGAAGGAAGAAACTCTTCCATTATTGTTATTGATTACTAATAATAATGCAATCCATGGCACAGAGTCAAAAAAAAAAAAGGGAATTCTGAACGAAGGCTAATGATAAACCAATCCAATAACCCCACCCATAACAAGTTCATAATATGATTATTTAGAAACATTAAGTACAAGCAAGATACGCAGTTACTTTCTTGTAATTCTCAAGAGAATTCAATTAATGGAACTTGTCGGAATAGTAAGACCTATCGTTTCTTTTGTTGTCCTTCATAATTAAAAATAACAATATACAATCAAGATAGATCACTCTCTATCACATACCTCGACCTACCGTTTGATCTAACCCTTGCGTCTTCCCGAGTATTTGACAAAGACACTCGGGGGGCCCTCTATTCCATTCTTGCCCGGGTGTTACCGAAAATAAAATAACGAAGTTTTTCTTTTTTCAACAAAATAAAGCCAATTCAATTACTCATCCAATCCAAAATTGATTGAATGAATGTCTGAGCACTCATAAATTCTCGCGAGTCTGTATACAAAGAAAGAATCTTCCACAACTACCAATTCCCCACTTAACTATATAATTCAAGAATCCGTCATTAGGTCATTAGTCCATTAGTACTGGAAGTCTTGATAGCCTAGCCCCTCCTTCCTATACTAAAATACTCCCCAGAACTCCAGGCGCAAGGATTGACAGTCTTTTAACCTCCGGCTTCTAAAAATCAAGCAAGTATCTGAAGTTCGAGTCTTTTTCCTCTGCTTATGCTAGGCAAGGATCGGCGAATTGTATTCTATCAGCAAGCAAGCAAGGGGATTTCTCATTTTTTATTGATCAGGCGGCACCCGGATTTGAACTGGGGAAAAAGGATTTGCAGTCCCCCGCCTTACCACTCGGCCATGCCGCCAAAAGGGGAAAAATAGATGGAAATATTCCCCTCCGTTTTTCTTATTCCTTTACCAATAAACCTAAAAAAATAAAAAATCCTTCCTTTTTTATTTTGATTGGAGACGAACCCTTTCTATTAATTGTTATTAATTGTATAATATCTCAAATATCAAAACACGCAACGCCTAAAAATTTCCCTCCTTTTTTCTATTGATATTGAAATTAAAGACCCCTTTTCATTTTGAGTCACACAAACAACAATTCCATGCAAATTCAATTGGACCCATTAACTTTAACCATTGACTGTTAATTCATGAAAAGTTCTTGGATCTCAAATTGTGTTTCCTTAATGGCATACCAAAATGCAATTGATACACAACTAATCCGCATCCAAAATTTTCAAGAATCAATCCTTTTCACTTTCAAGTATAACAACAATTATGTGTATATGTAAACCCCCGAACAGAAATTGTTACACAGATATAACGAATCCGGGATCTTATTTAGCTATGATATACCCATAGAGAGGGGAATTCAGGTAATTCGTGTGCTTCCATTTTTCATTCAATATTGAAGAAATATATATATAAAGTCGAAATTCTGATATAGCACGGCCCGCTTTCTCCCAAGTAGAACTGGTATAAGTGATATGTGGAGAGTCTTCGTGTGCTTAGCTTAATAAATACAACCCTTTTTTTTGCGCACTTCAATCGTATTCCACGAATTCGACTAACGAATGCGTAATCGTAATTTCATTATTTTCATTTTTATTTTTTATTAAAGGCTCTCTCTTTTCTGGGAATCCTTTTTGAACAACGGAATCCGCGAAAAAGTTAAGTGCTAAAAAAGGGGGAAACTCTATAGTATAGGTTTCCATTCGGTCTTTATCTCATTCATATAGAACAGAGCAAATCCTGAATCCATGGACTTTTCTGGTACCCCATCAGCAGATCCTAATATCATACATAGTAATAGGTAGAAATTGGATCACTTTTTAGATTCTATGCAAGACTCCATAAGTCTAAGCGTTAGAATTTTGTTTCCCGTAATGTTGTATGAATTCATTTTCATTTGTATCGGTTGCAAATTCGGATTTGTTTTAGTAGAAAATTCTTTTTATTTCTCCGCTCATACGTATTTCATACAT